TTGCTAGATCCCAATACACCCAATGCCAGATAGCTGCCAAGAAGCACAAGCCCGAAAACACAATATGTGCCCCGGCTACACCTTCGTAACTCCAAATCCCCGGATTCGTTACCGTACCCCCCGTAATACTCCAACCGCCCCATGAATCGGTTATTCCTAAACGAGTCATGAAGGGTATAACGAACATGCCTTGTCTCCACATTGGATCAAGAACTGGATCGGAGGGATCAAAAACAGCTAATTCATATAGAGCCATTGAACCGGCCCAACCCGCAACCAGGGCTGTATGCATTATATGGACAGCAATCAAACGACCGGGATCATTCAATACGACGGTATGAACACGATACCAAGGCAAACCCATGGGACTACCTCTTTATTAATAAAAAATAGACACTATGTAACTTTATTGCATTGAAAAAAAAAACTATGCTATGTACCCCCTTCCTTTTTCAGGGGATTATCTCGAAAAAAGGATTAATATTTATTCTATCCTATTAGTAATAATGGAAGAGTTCGGTTCGTAGGAAAAAAGAGAAGCAGATCTATTCTATACTCGATAAGTACCAATACGCAATGGGGGCGGATTCCCTTTTCTATGAGCAAATCCATCCATATTTGGTCATCATTCAAAAGACCTATTCGTAAGAATTTTCCTTTATTTTATGAACTTAGTCAATCGATGTAGAAACTAAGATAACGGCCAATATTATTAAGACAAGAAGCCCATTATTACGCTTCCACATCAAAGTGAACTAGAGTACTTAATTCTTTTCATTTTATGCCTATTGGTGTTCCAAAAGTACCTTATCGAAGTCCCGGGGACAAGCATCCATCTTGGGTTGACATATAGTGCGACTTGTCAGATCTATTGGGTCATATGGGATTTCCCCATTCTCTCCCCCGATCGAGATATCCTCTGTTTCGCCCAAAAAATTTGATTGAATGATCAAAAATTTGTAGCGTGAAATGCAATGAAGTGCAATTAGATCTATTTCGTGAGGAGGTATCCAGCTTAATATTAGCATAGCAATAAATCAATTTTATGGTCGTCTTGGCTGGACCAATAAAATGAGGTATCCAGGCTCCGTTTAGCAAAACCCAATTGGTAATATATCTATGATTATTACTTATACCATAAACAATTCCATTTAGAACTTTATTCGAAATAGGAGTGATCTCAAACTGTTAATCAACGGAATAATAAATATGATGAATACGTCAAATATTGGGCGGAAGACATGAAAGAAATGAATTAAAGGGGAAAGTCATAGCAAAAAAGAGACGTGGTATTGGGGTCATTTGTCCTATATGTGCAAATCAAAATCGGGCGGATCCTTACTCGGAGTAGAGCATAAACCTAAAAAAATTGAAGAAGCCCATTCAATTCAGGAACAAGAAAATGGCATCGTGATTTTTGGATTGGATCGCGATGAAAAAATACATCAATGAAAAGTTAGTTCGATAAGTCGATAAGTTTAGTGAATTGCTTTTTTATATTTTATATTAGATTCTATTAGAATATTATAGGTATAGGAAAACCGGCTAAACTCATCGTTCTTGAAAAATGGAAGAAAGGACCCCTCGATAGAAGGAGCCCGCTAGGAAAAAAGAAAGGAAAAGGGCTGGGAGCTACACATTGATTTTTTGTTTCGCAAGTTTTGTTGAACCGTATGCATCAAAAGATGCCTGTACGGCTCCGAAGGGATACAGTTTTATCCTAATCAACCGACTTTATCGAGAAAGATTACTTTTTTTAGGTCAAATGGTTGAGAGTGATATCTCGAATCAACTTATTGGTATTATGGTATATCTCAGTATAGAGAACGAGACCAAGGATTTGTATTTATTTATCAACTCTCCTGGCGGATGGGTAATACCCGGAATAGCAATTTATGATACTATGCAATTTGTGCGACCGGATGTACAGACAATATGCATGGGATTGGCCGCCTCCATGGGGTCTTTCCTCCTGGCCGCAGGAGCAAGTACCAAACGTCTAGCATTCCCTCACGCTTGGCGCCAATGAGTTTTTTATTTGAGAGAAAAAAGAAGACTATGCCTTCGCCATATGAATTTTTAAGATTAAGTAATAATAGCATGGCACTTCGAATTCGATATGAAAATTGTTAGTGTTTTTTTTTTTCAAAATATTTGATTATGTATCGAAGCAGTAGTATGAGATAAAGGAGGGGTATTCCGAGTTTATCTTACCTATCGTAGGCCTATTGCGGCGTCACAAACTTTTTTCACGCCGGAAGGTTATTAACAATATTTATGGTATGAAAGAGTACGAAAATAAAAAAAATCTTCTTTTTTTTTATTTGAAAAAAAAAAATAAAGACACTTTGGGATTGCTGAATCACAAACGAAATAAATATATAAAGCAACGGAGCCATCATAGTATTTTTGAACTAAAAAAAAAGGGTGGTAATTGGATCATTTACCGATCTGGGTATAATAGAACCCCATATTTTCTCCTTGTTTGATGAAAGGTAAAAAGCAAATTCCATTAATTCCATTGACGAGCCGTATGCAATGCGAAAAAAATGCCCGTACGGTTGTTCAATTCTATCTTTTTCTTTATCTCTTCCCCTCGCCTAATCGTGCGAGATAGAGGAACTTTTTTTTTAGGTTAGAATATATCATCAGGGTCATGATCCATCAACCTATTGGCGCTTTTTATGGGGCACAAACGGGAGAATTTATCCTGGATACGGAAGAACTACTGAAACTGCGCGAAATCCTTACAATGGTTTATGTACAAAGATCGGGCAAGCCCTTATGGGTTGTATCCGAAGACATGGAAAGGGATACTTTTATGTCAGCAACAGAAGCCCAAGCTCATGGAATTGTTGATCTTGTAGCGGTTGGATAAAACATAGCAGTGCCTCCTTAAGGGTTTAATAGAATATTAAACTAAACAGAAGAAATTCATAATCATCCGGTTAGGATCGATCTAAACCAGCCCATAATGGATAATTCAGAATGCCAACTATTAAACAACTTATTAGAAACCCAAGACAGCCAATCAAAAACCTTACAAAATCCCCCGCTCTTGGGGGATGCCCTCAGCGCCGAGGAACATGTACAAGGGTGTATGTGCGACTCGTTTCAACCATGGGCTGAGACAAAACAAAAGAAAGAAAACAATTTTTTAAGTATCAATGATCAGTACCAGTGAATCGGATAGAATGGAAGAAGAAGAACTGCATTCACTAGCTAAAAAAAAGATATCTATCATATCTTTCTATTGTGTATGAAATTTATGGTTTCCACCGGCGCAAATTCAACCGCCTCAAATTGCAATTTAAGGTGAGAAAGAATTCCCCATTGGTAACAAATAGTTATCCATTAAGCGGGGGAAATACTATAAAAAAAAGCGGAAAGATTATCTTTCTACTCTTGCAAGAACGGACTAACAGGGTCAGCTACCCCACCAATCTTCATAATTAAATACCGTTACTGTATAAGGTCTATCTCGTTATGAAAGACCTATTACTAGAAAATTCATGGGTAGAGCCGAAGAGTGGTAACTGTACAAGTTACCAATAGAATTGATTAAATGAAGGAAGTGGCTCCGGTGTATAGAGAGGGCCTCACCGTTTAAGAAGTAATCATAGAGACGACGGAACCCACAATTTCTTTATCTATTTACTACTTTATTTTTTTTTACTATTTTATTTCCAATGCCTCGAAAAAAGGTAAAAGCGTGGTCGGGAAGGTTAGAGTAGCAAAAGCCATTGGAATTTTGATTTTATAAATTGGAAGAGTCCGTTTTGTTATTAATAGACTAGGAAGGGGGAAAAGAATAACTGAAAGAAAGGAAATCGATTAGTTATTCATCAAAGTTTCATTTATTCAATGACCAGAATTAGACGAGGATATATAGCTCGGAGACGTAGAACAAAAATGCGTTTATTTGCATCAAGCTTTCGCGGGGCTCATTCAAGACTTAGTCGAACAATTACTCAACAGAAAATAAGAGCTTTGGTTTCGGCTCATCGTGATAGAGATAGGAAAAAAAGGGATTTTCGTCGTTTGTGGATCACTCGAATAAATGCAGTAATTCGCGGAAACAGGGTATCCTATATTTATAGTAGATTAATAAGCAATCTGTATAAGGCGCAGTTGGTTCTTAATCGTAAGATACTTGCACAAATAGCTATATCAAATAGGAATTGTCTTTATATGATTTCCAATGAGATTATAAAATAAGGAAATTGGAAGGAATCCATTAGAATTTTTAAACGGAGTTCTCTGGAGAATGAACTCCGGGAAGGTAGAGTAGAAATAATATGATAAAGTCGTCAAAATGAGCGAACACGCTCAATAAAAAAAGATTGATTTTATTCTTCTTCCCCAATTCTTTTTTTTTTCTTACGACACAACAGCTTCTCGGATTTTTTGAACAAAACGTCCATCTGGGTTTGAGTTCGGATTGGAATTTTGATTTAATTGAAGAGTAAGCCTATTTTTTTCTGGTTCGAAGACCTGGAGTTCTAGTGGTCGACCCACTTCTTTCAAATTGTTTCTCATTATTAATAAAAGGTAACGAAGATAAAATACGAGCTTGTTTTATAGCAATAGTAATTAATCGTTGTTCTTTTAAGGTCAATCTATTCACCCGTCTAGATAATATTTTTCCTTGTTCACTAAGAAATCGACTAATTAAAGTCATGTTTCTATAATCAATCCGATCCCCCGATTGGATCGGGGGCAAACGCCTACGAAAAGATCGCTTGGATTTAAGAAAGAGTCGCTTGGTTTTATCCATAATTGGTTTATTCCTTATCCCTAAAATCCCATTTCGATGAAATAAAAAAATGATTTATAGAATCAATTAGAGGATTTGGTTTGTCTATATTTATTTATTTGTTTCTATTTAAATATATGAAATAATATAGATATATATCTAGATTATTTTTTCATGTTCCTTGCAAGGGTGACACACAAGCACGCGGTTCGACTCTATCTATTTTTTTATCTCCCCATGAAGTGTATGTTTGTAACAATAGGGACAGAATTTTCTCAATTCCAATCGACTAGGTGTATTGTGTCGATTCTTTTGAGTAATATATCTGGAAATACCCCTTGATTCCTTATTAACACCGTTTCGAACACAACTAGTACATTCCAAAATAACCCTTACTCGGACATCTTTACCCTTGGCCATGAACCTCCTTGGGGTTTTTGATTCATCCAACTTTTCTATTTTCCGACCCGAAACGAATAAGAAACAAGGGACAAAAAAATAGAAGTTGTTAACCACTCAAAATCCAATTCTGAAATAAAGATTTTATTGCAATCAATATAGTAAATATATAGGAAATAATAAGTAATACAAAAATTTCTAACTATATTGCTAATCACAGTACAGTATTTCATTTAAGTATCGTGTAGTGTAGGCTACTCTTACCCTAGCCACATTTCCATTTCCGTTTTCCTTTCACTGTCTATTTTCTTTTAAACTGTCTATTTTCTTTTAACTGGATAATTAATTTAATTGGAGCCTGAACCCGAGTTTCGCTGAAGTTGAAACCACATTTTTATTTCGCTTTCATCCTTTATTCTATCTATCTAATTGTAAAAAAAAAAATAAAAGAGGGGAAAGAGAGATTAGTCACAAATACACAAATATTGGATTCTAGCTCTAATCTTCTTCACCCCGTTCCCGTTCAATAACTAGAATGAAAAAAAAGGAAATGTCAATGCGTCCGGGAATAAACGGTTGATTTCTATCAATAACCCTGCTAAAGACCCGAACCAGAGAGTACTTAGTACCGGTGCCACGGAAAGATATGTTTTTAGATCTCGCATTGAAAATCCTCCTTCTTTTTTGTTTTTGTATTCCCTATTGGAATATATTATGGTAAGAGATGTATATGTAGTTAAAGGCCACTTGTATTTGTGCGCGGAATCCTTAATTCAAATTGAAATGCGAAATGATTCGGTAGATAAGATTTTATTTTCTTTTTTTTTTTTTTAAGCAGAAAAATGGGCCGCTTTACGCCTGAGAATTCCCAAGAAAAATACTAATTTATTATTATTATATGTTATATGATATGAGCCCCAAAACAAGAAAAGGCAAGATCCATTTTGCATATCAATAGAGGGAATAAAAAAATAAGGATGTGGAAAACAAGACGGGGATTCTTTACAATGATACTGTAGACCCATTGAAAGGGATGTAGCGCAGCTTGGTAGCGCGTTTGTTTTGGGTACAAAATGTCACGGGTTCAAATCCTGTCATCCCTACCAATTACCGCTCAGAGCAGGAGGAACACAAGATCCGTTTTTTTTTTAGATCGGTTTCTAATTTTGACATACAAAATCTTCCATTTTATTATATATGATAGTATACACATACAAGAATTGTTGGGGTAAAAAAAATCGACTTATTACTTATTTCCAGTCTTTTCCGTTGTGATAAGAAAGCGCTCTTAGTTCAGTTCGGTAGAACGTGGGTCTCCAAAACCCAATGTCGTAGGTTCAAATCCTACAGAGCGTGATTCCGCTCTTGTTGTCTTAGTCTTAGATCGAAAATCACACACGCTGAACTGAAATCATTGAACAGCAATCTGAATTTGACCCTGCCCTAACTTCCCCCTCGGATTAAATTAAAGAAAGGAGGGGGTCAGTTAAAAAAAGAGATGTTAATTAATCAAAGGTCCAACTGATCACCACGTCTGTATTGTAAATATGCGGTTACGAATAATCCAGCCAAAGTAATAGGAATTAGACCTAAGACGATTCCAAATAGAAAGACTTCAATCATTTGAATTTTATTTTTTTTTGAAAGGTTAAAAAGAGGGGTAATATCTATCCCTAAATATTAATCCGTCTTGCCTAGGAATAATAACCAATAATTCGGAATTAACGTGGTACGGCAAGGAACTAGACAATATGTGGAATACCACAGAAAGATTTCTTTTTATGAATTATTCATTCAATTAATTTCAAATAAGTCCTATCTTACTCAGACCAAGAAATAGAGCCGAGGTTATAGTTAAAGCCGCTAGTAGAAAACCAAAATAACTAGTTATAGTAGGCATGACGGAGCTAAAGGAAATATGTTCTTTTTATACATATGTTTATAAAGCACTTCCCTAAGTTTCAACTTTTGAACGATACGAGGATAAGCAAAAATACCCTACCAATTGAAAGAATACCTTCAATTGCAAGTTTTTGATTCTTCAAGTATTCTAGAAGGTACTAACAAAAATGAGTGACAGGGATAGAAAAAGAAATCAATTCATCGTCTTTTACACCGACCCATCCCACGATTCCGAATCAACGGATTGAGTGGGCAACTCTTGAGTCAACTAATATTAAAATAATAATAAAAACTATGTCATCTAACTTCATTTCAAAGGGGAATCGCTTCGATTTTGTATTTTGATTTTTTATTGTATCAAATACATTTTCGACTAAAGAGTGTCCTTAGAATACTTTTTTCTTTACTTTTTAATACTTTAAATACCTTTTGCTTTACTTTAT